GGAGGTGTCAGCACAATTGTGAGGTAATTTCTTTCGGGTTGTGTGGAGGGAGTTTGTTGAGGATCAGTGTCAAGAGTGTTTAGCGAAGTAAATACTTATTAATTGAGGGAATGGCAGTTGGAGTCGTGCACACCTAAAAGATGAAAATATAGGCTCCGATCGGATATATTAAGACTTTTGTTTTTGGGGTTTGGCAAGAGTGGGTTTGGATAAAGATTGGAGATGGGGGTGGGGGGGTTTGATGAGATATTGCTGTGGTTTGTGGTGTGGTGGGAGTGGTGCTACTAAGATGATTATTGGTATGTCCTACAAGCATGAATTAAATAACACCTTGCTAAGGTTTGCGTGGAGCTAGAATATTGAACGTAGGTGCGATCAACAACTGCATTGTACTAGGAATCAAAGACAGGCGCATTCAGGACGGGATGTGGTGGGAGTCAGCATTCTGCAATGGGGTTGCGTGCAGACCAGAGATAAAAGACACCAAATGCATGGAAAACTCCCGTGACTGGTTAATAGGGTGATAGACCCGTGATCCATCGAGATGTCTTATTTAAGGGGAACGTGTGGGCGATCTTGATAGCTATGGCCCTGAGGTAAGAACCAGATGCCGGATACAGTTCAAGCATAGCTACCCCCACAAGTTATGGGCCCGGAGCGAGGAGAGTAGCACTCTTGTGCGGGATATTGATTTCACGGAGGATGGTGAGTAAGGGATTCCTAAGTGAGGGGGGGCATCCGTGGTGAGGAGGGTTGTTTAATAGATATGTACTATGTACGATGAACGATTTAATGTACTATGGACGGTTAACATGGGCTGGTGTAGTTGACATTCATGGGGGGGACGAGTTGATTTGGAATGAATCATGTTATGTGTTACTGTTGGCAGTCTTTGACAGGGTCCTTGCTTGTAAGCATGTCTTTCAAGGGTGTTAAGTTGATATATAATGATATGTTTTATGTACAATCAAGCATATATAGTACTATATAATATGCATGGTGACTAGCAGTAATGCACGAATTACATAGTAATGTTATGGGTAGGTTGGTACTGAGTTGTGCTATGGGGACTATACAACATAAGAGTACAGAAAGTAGTTTAAGTTAGAATACCAGCTTTGGGTGTTGGTGGTGGAGTTGGACACTTTCTTTCTGATTGCCCCAGGAAGAATGTTTCATTTCTGGTTTACAAAGCCAGTGTATTAATTTATACTACGAGGGCAAGTTCACTTGAGTAGGTTGTTTTCGATTAGGGAGGCTAGTGGTATTAGGATTAGAATTGTTGTGAAGTACATCATGGATGCTATTTGGCCGATGGTAATAAAGGGTTGGGTTATTGGTTCGCTTCCAACTCAGGTGAGAGTTAGTAGGATCGTGATTAGGAGTCAGAATAGGAATTGGCTGAGTGGGCGAAATATTATGCTTTGTTGTTTGGATTTGTGAAGTATGGGGATGGCTGCTAGGATGGAGATTGATAGGAAGAGTGCTAATACACCTCCTAGTTTATTGGGGACAGATCGCAGGATTGTGTATGCAAATAGGAAGTATCACTCTGGCTTGATATGTGGGGGGGTATTTAGTGGGTCAGCTGGAATGTAGTTGTCTGGATCGTTTAGGAAGTTGGGTAAGAATAGTGTTAGTATTGCTAGGGCAAAGAGAAGGAGGATTAGGCCTAGGATGTCTTTGATTGTATAGTAGGGGTGAAAGGTGATTTTATCTGAGTCGGAGGAGATTCCGCAGGGGTTGTTTGATCCTGTTTCGTGTAGGAAAAGTAGGTGTACGGTTGTGAGGGCAACGATGATGAAGGGCAGGATGAAGTGTAGGGTGAAGAATCGTGTGAGAGTAGGGTTGCCAATGGCGTATCCACCTCAGATTCATTGGACGATATTAGTTCCGATATATGGAATTGCTGATAGTAAGTTTGTGATTACGGTTGCCCCTCAGAATGATATTTGGCCTCATGGGAGGACATAGCCCATGAAAGCTGTTGTCATTGTTATAAGAAAGAGTATAATCCCGATGTTTCAGGTTTTTTGAAGAAGGTATGAACCGTAGTAGAGGCCTCGGCCTATGTGTAGGAAGAGGCAGATAAAGAGTGCAGAGGCACCATTGGCGTGGAGGTAGCGAGTGATTCAACCGTAGTTTACATCTCGGGTAATGTGTGCAATTGAGGAGAAGGCAGAGGAGGTATCTGGCGAGTAGTGTATTGCTAAGAATAAGCCTGTGATGATTTGTAGAATTAGGCAGGCTGTAAGGAGTGAGCCGAAGTTTCATCACATGGAGAGGTTAGGTGGGGTGGGTAGGTCAATGAGGGAGTGATTGATTGTTTTTATGATCGGGTTGGATTTGCGTATTGGAATCATTGGTGCTTTTATAGTTGAAGTACAACGATGATTTTTCATATCATTGGTTATGGTTGGAGTCCATATGGAAGCGATGATATATATTCTGTTTACATTGAGTGTACTGTTAGTTATGGGGTTTGTAGGTTTTTCTTCCAAACCTTCTCCTATTTATGGGGGCTTAGCGTTAATTGTTAGTGGTGTGATTGGTTGTGTGATCGTTTTGAATTGTGGGGGGGCTTATATGGGTTTAATGATATTTTTGGTTTATCTAGGGGGTATAATAGTTGTTTTTGGTTATACTACAGCAATAGCTATTGAAGAATATCCTGAGACATGAGGTTCGGGGTTTGAGGTTTTAGGGGGTCTTTTGGTGGGGTTGATGATGGAGGTGATATTGGTTTTATGAGTTTTAAGTTTAGACGAAACGGTAGTGGTGGTGGTTGGTTTTAGTGATACTGGTGATTGGGTGATTTTTGAGGGGGAGGGGTCGGGGCTTATTCGAGGTGATTCTATTGGTGCGGGTGCTTTGTATGATTATGGGCGTTGATTAGTGGTAGTTGCTGGTTGGACGCTATTTGTTGGTGTGTACGTTGTGATTGAGATTGTCCGGGGCAATAGATTATATTATTAAGAATAGAGCTAGGGTAAGAGGGATGAGGAAGGAAAGGGAATAGAGTTTGATTATGCCTTTTTGGGGGGTCACGGCTATGGAAGCGGTGGTGTGTGCTTGTGAGATTATTTTAGGTATGGATTTTTCTAACCATGTTAAGTCTAATAGGAGGAGAGCTAAGTTTTGGCTTATAAGTAGATTTTGATAGGGGATTATGCGGTGAATTGTGGTGGGAAAATATCCTAGTATGCTGGAGAATTTGAATATTTGCGATGGATTTTTTATTTTTAGTTTATTTGTTATTAGAGTGAGGTCTAGAGCTGCTAGGAAGCCTAGAGCGGTTGCGCACAGGGCTGAGAGTTTTAGGTAGAGTGGTATTGTTGGTTGGAGAGGTGAGGTGGGGGGGATGCTATTGGTGATAAGAAACCCTGTGACTATGCTGCCTATTGTGAGGCGTTTAATTGGGTTTAGTAGGGCGGGGTTGTTTTCGTTAATGCTTGTTAGGGCTGGGAAGCGGGGTTGTCCTGTTAGGGTGAGGAGGATAGTTCGAGTAGTATAGGCGCTTGTTAGGGAGGTAGCGATGAGAGTAATAAATAGGGCTCAGGCGTTGGTATACGATGTATTTGTGGCTTCGATAATGAGGTCTTTGGAGTAGAAACCTGTGAGGAAAGGTATTCCTGTGAGTGCCAGGCTGCCAATGGTTAGGGAAGTTGAGGTGAGGGGTATTGTTTTAAATAGGCCCCCTATTTTTCGAATGTCTTGTTCGTTGTTTAGGTTGTGGATGATGGATCCGGAGCATATAAAAAGTATGGCTTTAAAGAAGGCATGGGTGCAGATGTGTAGGAATGCTAGGTATGGTTGGTTGATGCCAATGGTGACTATTATTAGGCCTAGTTGGCTTGAGGTGGAGAAGGCTACAATTTTTTTAATATCGTTTTGTGCGAGGGCACAGATGGCTATAAAAAGGGTGGTAATAGCTCCTAGGCATAGTGTAAGATTTTGAACTAATATATTGGTTTCTATTAGAGGATGGAAGCGGATGAGTAAGAATACTCCGGTGACGACTATGGTGCTGGAATGGAGTAGAGCTGAGACTGGAGTTGGGCCTTCTATGGCAGAGGGTAGTCAGGGGTGGAGGCCAAATTGAGCTGATTTTCCTGCTGCTGCTAGGAGAAGGCCTATTAGTGGGAGGGAACTTGGGTTGGAGTTTAGGGCTAGTATTTGTTGAAAGTCTCATGAGTTGTAATGTAGGAGGAATCATGCTATAGCTAGGATGAGACCAATGTCGCCGATGCGGTTATATAGGATTGCCTGGATGGCTGCTGTGTTAGCATCTGTTCGAGCGTGTCATCAGCTAATTAAGAGGAATGATATAATCCCTACGCCCTCTCAACCGATGAAGAATTGGAAGAGGTTGTTAGCAGTAACTAGAATTAGTATGGTGGTGAGGAAAATAAGAAGGTATTTGAAGAATTGGTTGATGTTTGGGTCTGAGTTTATGTATCATAGTGAGAATTCTATAATGGACCAGGTGATGAATAGTGCAATTGGAATGAATATTATAGAGAAGTAATCTAGTTTAAAGCTTAGTGTTAGGCTTAATGTTTGAGTTACTATTCAATGTCAGGTTCAAATGGTTGTTTCTTGGTTTAGAAAGATGAATAGGGTTGTTGGGATAAGGCTGGTGATGAAGGCATATATTACGGTTATTTTTACGTAGTTTGGGTATGAGCGTTTTTTGTTGGGACTGATGAGAGAAGCAAAAATTGGAAGAGTTAGGGAGGTGAGGGTTGTTATTATGATGGAGGCGCACATGATTACTACTTTTATTTGGAGTTGCACCAATATTTTTGACTCCTAAGGTCAACGGATGGCTGTTATCCTTTAAAAGTTGAGAAAACCGTAGTTTTAAGTACGGAGATGTGGATTAGCAGTCCTTGTGGGTTTTCTCGGTAAATAAGAGGTGGTAAGTCTCTGTAGTTAGATTCACAATCTAATGTTTTAGTTAAACTATATTTACAGGGAGTGAACCCTAGGATGATATTGGGGTTGAAAGATAAAAGGATAATTGGGGCGAGGTGTATGAGTATTAATGTATTTTCTCGTGTGAAGGGGGGTTTTATGTTAATTATGTGGTGCGTAAGTGCTCCTCGCTGTATTGTGATGAATATGTGGAGGGAGTAAAGGGCTGTGATTAGTATGTTAAGTCCTGTTAGTATGATGGTGATATGGGATCAGGAGAATGAGGTTGTAATTGCGAAAAGTTCGCCTAGTAGATTGATAGTGGGGGGTAGGGCGAGATTGGTAAGGCTTGCTATGAGTCATCAGAAGGCTGTCAGTGGAAGTAGGATTTGAAGTCCTCGGGATAGAAATATGATGCGGCTGTGGGTGCGTTCATAGTTTGAGTTAGCTAAGCAGAAATATATGGAGGAGGTGAGTCCATGGGCGATTATAAGGATGGTTGCGCCAGAGAAGCTTCAGGGGGTTTGGATGAGGGAGGATACAATTACAAGAGCCATGTGGCTTACAGAGGAGTACGCGATGAGTGATTTTAGATCTGTTTGTCGAAGGCATGTTAGACTCGTTATGATCATGCCTCATAGGGATAGTATGAGGAATGGGTAGGCTATATATTCTGTCAGAGGGTTAAGGATAGGGGTGAGTCGTATTATGCCGTAGCCACCTAGTTTTAGGAGTACTGCGGCAAGAACTATTGATCCTGCAATGGGGGCTTCAACATGGGCTTTGGGAAGCCACAGGTGTAAGCCGTATAGGGGTATTTTTGTTATGAAGGCTATTGTGCATGCTAGTCAGGTAAAGCCGTGAGATCAGGTGGTTGTTAGTTTTTGGTTTGTGAGTGTTAGTAGTGTAATATTTAGTGAGCCTGTGTTGTTATAGGTGTGGCTTAGTATGATGAGTAGGGGTAGAGAGCCGGCTAGTGTGTAGAATAGAAAATATGTACTTGCATTGAGACGTTCTGCTTGGTTGCCTCATTTAGTAATGATAATTAGAGTGGGAATGAGGGTGGTTTCAAATAAGATGTAGAATATAATTAGTTCTGTGGTTATGAATGTTAGAATTAGGGTGATTTGTAGAAGAATTATTATGGAGAGGAAGAGTTTCTTTTGTGAGGGGGGCTTGTTGCATAGGTGATATTGGCTTGCCATGATTATGAGAGGTAGGAGTCAGATAGTTAGTGTTAGGAGAGGTGTTGTTAGTGGGTCAGAGGACAGGTAGGTTGAGTGGTTGAGGAGGTTGGTGTTGGTTTGGTTGAAGAATAGCAAGGGAATGAGGCTAATGGTTAGGCTGTGTACAGTCAGGTTGATTCAGATTATATCATTTTTGGAGAGTCATGTTATAGGTAGTAGTATGGTTGTGGGGATAATTATTTTTAGCATTGAAGCAGGCTTAGGTTGTGGATGTAGTCTAGTCCGTATGTGTTGGAAATTGAGACTAGTAAGGCAAGACCTACTGCTGCTTCACAAGCGGCAAATACTAGCAAAATGATTGGTATAATATTGATTAGGGGGGAGTGCGTGTTTAAGGCAATAAGGGTGGTTATGATAAAGAGTGATATTATCATTCCTTCTAGACAGAGGAGGGAAGCTATTAGGTGTGAGCGGTAGGTTAATATGCCCAGAAGAGAGATGGTAAATGCTAGTATAATATTTATATAGGTAGGGGTCATTTGGTTAGTATGGTTATCATAATCTAATGAGTCGAAATCATTTGTTTTGTTTAAACTACTCACCAATTCGACTCAATCTAATCCCTTTTGAGTTCATTCGTAGGTTAGGCTGAGGATTAGGATAATAATGAAAGTGATGGTCGATTTGATTATTATTGGAAGGTTTGTTGTTTGAACGGCTCATGGTAGGGATAGTAGTAGGGCGATTTCTATGTCGAATAATAGGAAGGTAATGGCGATTAGGAAAAATTTTATTGAGAATGGAGTACGAGCAGGGTTTAAGGGGTCAAATCCGCATTCGTAGGGACTAGTTTTTTCTGCGTAGGAGTTAAGTTGGGGTAATCAGAATATGATAATTATTAGTAGTGAGGTTAATAGGGTGTTGACTGTTAAGGCTAGTACTAGGTTAATTACTCTTTTTTGAATGCTGTCAAAGCTGGTTGATTGGAAGTCAACTGTACTGGTTATACTAAAAGAGTAGGATCCTCATCAATAGATAGAAATATAGAGGAGTAGTCAGACAACGTCTACAAAGTGTCAATATCAGGCGGCAGCTTCGAAGCCGAAATGGTGGTTTGATGTAAAGTGATATAGCAGTTGACGGATGAGGCAAATAAAGAGGAATGTGGATCCAATAATGACGTGGAGTCCGTGGAAGCCTGTGGTAATGAAGAATGTTGAGCCGTAAATACCATCAGAGATAGTGAAAGGCGCTTCAAAGTATTCTGAGATTTGTAGCAGGGTGAAGTAAGTGCCCAGTAGGATTGTGATGGACAGGGCCTGGATTGTTTGTTTTCGATCGTTGTTTATGAGGCTGTGATGGGCTCAGGTGATTGTAACTCCGGATGCGAGTAGCACAGAGGTGTTTAGGAGGGGTACTTCCAGGGGGTTTAATGGGGTAATGCCTGTTGGTGGTCAGTGGCTCCCTAAGCAGGGTGTTGGGGCGAGGCTGGAGTGGTAAAATGCTCAGAAGAAGCCGGCAAAGAAGAATACTTCTGAAATAATGAATAGTGCTATTCCGTATCGGAGGCTTTTTTGGACAGGTGTTGTGTGGTGGCCTTGGTATGTGCTTTCTCGTACAATATCACGTCATCATTGATACAGGGTTAGTGTGTTGGTTAGTAGGCCTAGTATTAGTAGGGTGGTAGAATAGAAGTGAAACCATATGATTAAGCCTGATGTTATTAAGAAGGCTGACAGAGCCCCTGTCAGTGGTCAGGGGCTGGGTTTGACTATGTGATAAGCATGGGTTTGGTGGGTCATTAAGTGTTGTTGTGTAGGTAGAGGCTAATTAGGAGTGTGAAGATGTAGGCTTGGATTAGGGCTACTGCAATCTCTAGAATAGTTAGTAATGTTAGGAGTATAGAAGTTAGTAGAGTTAAGGGGAAGCTAATGGTTGATAGTGCTAGTACAGCGTTTCCAACTAGGTGTATTAGTAGGTGACCAGCTGTGATATTTGCAGTTAGTCGTACGGCTAGGGCTATCGGTTGGATAAGTAGGCTGATAGTTTCGATTATCACTAGTATGGGAATGAGAGGTGCGGGTGTACTTTGTGGTAGAAGGTGGGCTAGGGAATTTTTGGTTTTAAAGCGAAGTCCTATGATCACTGTGCCTGCTCATAGAGGGATTGCTATGGCTAGGTTTATGGAGAGTTGGGTGGTTGGTGTGAATGAATGGGGCAGAAGCCCTAGGAGGTTTGTTGTAGTGATAAAGGTGATTAGAGATATTAGTATTAGAGACCAGGTTAGTCCTTTAGCATTATGGGTTATCATTATTTGTTTTAGGGCTAATTGAATCAGGTTTTGTTGAATGGTTGTCAGTCGATTATTAATAGGGTGCTTAGAGGTTAGGACTAGTAGGGTGGGGAATAGGATAATGGGGATTGTGGCGGGTTGATTTAGAATTGTTGGGGTTGAGAATGGGGTAAACAGGTTTTCGTTCATTTTGGTTGTCAGCGAGTACTGTGGGTTTGTAGGCTAGGGTTTTTTGTAAGAGGTAGTTGATAGGGGTTTATATTTAGTAGTTTTAATTGTATAATAAGGTATAGTGTAAGAAGCATCGTCATAATAGTAGTAAATCATGTTGATGTGTCTAGCTGGGGCATTTCACTGTAGAGGGTGTGTCCCTCATCTTTAACTTAAAAGGTTAATGCTAGAATAGCTGTACAGTGGGTTTGTAGAGTATTTTGAAGATGGGGGGGGGGGGAAAGTGGATTATCTATAGGGTAAATACAGGTCCTATTTCAAAGATTTTTAGTGGGATCAGCTCTGCAACGATTGGCATGAAGCTGTGGTTTGCGCCGCAGATTTCTGAGCATTGTCCATAATAGACACCTGGTCGTGTGGCTGTGAATACAGTTTGATTTAGGCGTCCAGGCACTGCATCTGTTTTAAGGCCTAGTGTGGGAATAGCTCATGAGTGTAAGACGTCTTGAGATGTAATTATTATACGTACGGGGGCTTCAATTGGGAGGACTACTCGATTGTCAACTTCTAGAAGTCGGAGATCCCCTGGATTTAAGAATAGCGGGGGTAATATGTAGGAGTTAAAAATTAAGCCTCCGTAGTCCGTGTATTCGTAAGTTCAGTACCATTGGTGTCCGATTGATTTGATAGTGAAGGATGGGTTATTGATCTCGTCTGTTAGGTATAGAATGCGTAGAGATGGGAGGGCGATTAAGATTAAGATAATTGCTGGCAAGATAGTTCAGATGGTTTCTATTTCTTGGGCGTCTGTGGTGTTAGTATTGGTTAATTTTGTTGTGAGTGTTGAGAGTAGGGCATATAGTACTAGGGAGCTGATTAATAGTATAGCTATAAAAGCATGGTCATGAAAGGTGGCTAGTTCCTCTATAATAGGGGATGTGGCGTCTTGCAGGTTTAGTTGAGCCGGGTGGGCCATGTAAGATATATAGGGTTTGGCCTATGATTTAGCTTTGACAAAGCTATGAAATGGTTTTTCTAATATCTTGTTGAAAAAGTTATAGGGGTTATAAGACTGGCTTGAAACCAGTTTTAGGGGGTTCGACTCTCTCCTTTTTCGTTTAGTTTGATATAGGTTGGTTCTTCGAATGTGTGGTAGGGTGGGGGGCAGCCATTTAGTCATTCTAGACTAGTAAGGGGTTGTTCGATTAGTAGTACTTTACGTTTTGAAGCAAGGGCTTCTCAGATCATGTAAATTATTAAAATTACCGCTACTAGTGAGATAAAAGAGCCCATAGATGATAGGATATTTCATGTAGTGTAGGCATCGGGGTAATCGGAGTAGCGTCGGGGTATTCCGGATAGGCCAAGGAAGTGTTGTGGGAAGAAGGTTAAATTTACGCCCACGAATATAACGATAAAGTGAGCTTTGGCACAAGTTTGGTTTAGTGTATAGCCTGAGAATAGAGGAAATCAGTGTACGAGGCCCCCTATAATGGCAAATACGGCCCCCATTGATAAAACATAATGGAAGTGGGCGACAACGTAGTATGTGTCGTGTAGTACGATGTCTAGGGATGAATTTGCTAAGATAATGCCGGTTAAGCCCCCTACAGTAAATAGGAAGATAAAGCCCAGGGCTCAGAGTATTGCCGGGGATCATTTAATGTTGCCCCCATGGAGCGTAGCAAGTCAGCTAAAAACTTTAACGCCAGTTGGGATCGCAATGATTATAGTGGCGGAGGTGAAGTAGGCTCGTGTGTCTACGTCTATGCCAACTGTAAACATGTGGTGGGCCCATACAATGAAGCCTAAAAATCCGATTGATATCATGGCCCAAACTATACCCATGTACCCAAATGGTTCTTTTTTTCCAGAGTAGTGGGTTACAATGTGAGAGACTACTCCAAAGCCAGGAAGAATGAGGATGTAGACTTCGGGGTGGCCAAAGAACCAGAATAGGTGTTGATATAGGATAGGGTCTCCTCCTCCAACGGGGTCAAAAAAGGTAGTATTGAGGTTGCGATCTGTTAGCAGTATGGTAATGCCAGCGGCTAAGACTGGTAGGGAGAGGAGTAAAAGGACTGCTGTGATTAAGATTGATCAGACAAATAAAGGGGTTTGGTATAGGGATATTGCGGGGGGTTTTATGTTGACGATAGTGGTAATAAAGTTGATGGCCCCTAGGATAGAGGAAATACCTGCCAGGTGGAGGGAGAAGATGATTAGGTCTACGGAAGCTCCTGGGTGGGAGAAGTTTCCTGCTAAAGGGGGGTATACTGTTCAACCTGTCCCAGCGCCAGCTTCTACTACGGCTGATGCCATTAGTAGCAAGAAAGAAGGAGGGAGGAGTCAGAAGCTTATGTTATTTAGGCGGGGAAATGCCATGTCGGGTGCGCCGATTATCAAGGGTACTAATCAATTCCCGAAGCCCCCAATCATAATGGGTATGACTGTAAAGAAAATTATAATGAATGCATGGGCCGTTACAATAACGTTGTAGATGTGGTCGTTTCCTAATAGGCTGCCGGGTTGGCCTAGTTCAGCTCGGATAAGGAGGCTCAGGGCTGTGCCTATGACTCCAGCTCATGCACCAAATAGTAAGTATAGGGTTCCAATATCTTTATGGTTTGTTGAAAAGAGCCAACGGTTGATGAGCATAGGTGGTAAAATGGCTGAATAAGTATTAGGCTGTAAACCTAAAGATGGAGGTCTAGTCCTCCTTTTACCAGTCCCGAGGTGATTTTCATGTTGAATTGCAAATTCAAAGGAGTAGTTTAGAGTTTCTGCCGGGGCTTCTCCCGCCTTTTTTCCCTGCGGCGGGAGAAGTGGATCAAAGCCAGTCGATTGGGGCGTTTAGTTGTTAACTAAGTTTTTGTGGGTTTGAATCCCATTGATCTAGTGAGGGCTTAGCTTAATTAAAGTGGTTGATTTGCGTTCAATTGATGCAGAGTAGGTGTTTGCAGTCCTTATGTGTTTCAGAAATTAAGTGTTTTTACTTACTAAGGGCTTTGAAGGCTCTTGGTCTTGTTTAACCTAAATTTCTAGTGGGTGGTTAAGACTAGGGGGGAGATTGGTAGTAAAAGGGTGGAGATGATAGTGAGTGAGGGGATAAGGGGTATTGGTTTTGTATTTTCGAGTTGTCATGTTATTTTTGTGTTGTTGGACGTGGGGAGTAGTGTTAGGGAGGTGGTATAGATTAGGCGTATGTAGAAGTATAGGTTAAGTATGGTTATGGTAGTTATGATAGAAGGGATGAGGAAGTTGTTATTTATTGTGAGTTCTTGAATAATAATTCATTTGGGCAGGAAGCCGGTTAGAGGGGGTAAGCCTCCTAGGGATATGAGGATGAGTGCTGTTAGTGGTGTTAGGTGGGTTGATTTGTTTCAGGTGCGGGATAGTATAAGGGTTGTGGTGCTTGTGTTTAGGTTAAGGGTTAGGAATATAGTGGTTGTTAGGATGATGTATGTGGTTAAATAAAGAATTGTAGTAGTTGGGTTGTACACTAGTGTTATTATTATTCAGCCTATGTGAGTGATTGAAGAGTATCCTAGGATTTTGCGTAGTTGTGTTTGATTTAGGCCTCCTCAGCTACCTACTGTGATGGATAGAGTAGAGAGGATCAGGAGGATGTGGGTATTGATTGATGGGTGAATTTGGTATATGATTGAGATGGGGGCTAGTTTTTGTCATGTAAGAAGGAACAGGCCGGAGGTTAAGGATGTCCCCTGAGTGACTTCTGGGACTCAGAAGTGGAATGGGGCTATTCCCAGTTTTATGGCAAGGGCGGTTGTTATTATTAGGGATGGGGTTTGGTTGATGTGGCTTGTTGTTGCTCAACACCCTGATAGCAGGTTGTTGGAGATGGTTGCTATTATGAGGATTATGGATGCGGTGGTTTGTGTTAGGAAATATTTGATAGCGGCTTCTGTAGAGCGGAGGTTTGTTTTTTTTATTAGAATTGGAATGAAGGCTAGTATGTTTATCTCTAGGCCTGTTCAGGCGAGAAATCAGTGTGAGCTTAGTATTGTGATAAGTGTACCTGTGATTATTGTGGTGTAGATGATGAGTTGGGCTAGTGGGTTAATTAGTACGGGAAGGGTGTGACCAACATTTTCGGGGTATGGGCCCGATAGCTTGATTAGCTGACCTTACTTTAGGACAGGGTGTGTAGGGTAGCACGGAGAAGTTTGGGTTCTCAGGAGTAGGTTCGATGCCTGCGGTCCTAGAAATAAGAGGGTTGAGGCCTCTATTATTTACTCTATCAAAGTAACTCTTTTGTCAGACATATTTCTAGGTTTGAGGGGGAATGCTGGAGATTGCGATGGGTGTTGAGGTGTATCATATAAGTAGTGCTAGTGTGAGTGGGAGGAAACTTTTTCATAGTAGGTGTATAAGTTGGTCGTAACGGAATCGGGGGTGTGTTGCTCGGATTCATAGGAATAGGGAAGTCAGGAGTAGTGTTTTAATGGTAAAACATGTTGTGAATAGTTCTGGAGAGTGGGTGGGGTAGAATGTGCCTAGGAAGATTGTGGCTGTTAGGGCGTTTATCATGATGATGTTTGTGTATTCGGCTATGAAGAATAAGGCGAATGGACCTGCAGCGTATTCGATATTAAAGCCTGATACTAATTCTGATTCGCCTTCTAGGAGGTCAAAGGGGGTTCGGTTTGTCTCTGCTAGTGTAGAGGTGAATCATATTATGGCTAGAGGTCATGATGGTAAGAGAAGTCATAGGTGTTCTTGCGTTGTGATGAGTGTGTTAAGGTTAAATGAGCCGCTTGATAGTAAGATTGATAGTAGGATGATAGTGAGGGTGACTTCGTATGAAATTGTTTGGGCGACGGCTCGTAGGGCTCCGATTAGGGCATAGCTTGAGTTTGATGCTCATCCTGATCATAGGATGGAGTGGGCGATTATGCTAAGTATGGCTAGGGTGAATAGGAGTCCTAGGTTGAAGTTGATTAGAGCGTTGGGTATGGGGAGGGGGGTTCATAGGAGAAGGGTAATGAAGAAGGCTAAAGCAGGTGCGATAATATAGAGGGTGGTAGTAGATGTTGAGGGTTTTAGGGGTTCTTTGGTGAAGAGTTTTACTGCATCAGCGAAGGGTTGTAGTAGTCCATATGGGCCTACAACATTGGGCCCTTTTCGTAGTTGTATGTAGCCTAGTAACTTTCGTTCGACGAGCGTGAGGAATGCTATGGCGGCTAGTGTGGGTATAATTAGAAGTAGGAGGTTTACTGCGGTCATGGTGTTAAGAAGAGGGGTTGAACCTCTGGTTGTAAAGTTTTAAGTTTTATGCAATTACCGGGCTCTGCCATCTTAACAAACCCTGTTTTCGGGTAGAATGTGTGGTATTTTGTTAAATTGAGATTAGGTCATTTATGTAATGAAGGCGCTTTAGTGAAGTGGGCCTTATTTCTCTTGTCCTTTCGTACAGGGAGAAATATACAATAGATAGAAACCGACCTGGATTGCTCCGGTCTGAACTCAGATCACGTAGGACTTTAATCGTTGAACAAACGAACCCTTGATAGCTGCTGCACCATTAGGATGTCCTGATCCAACATCGAGGTCGTAAGCTCTATTGTCGATATGGACTCTAGAATAGAATTGCGCTGTTATCCCTAGGGTAACTTGTTCCGTTGATCAAACTATTGGATCAATTATGGGTTAGTTCGCTTTGACTTGTGTGGTCTTGGCATGTATTGTTCGGAGGTTTTATTATGCTCCGAGGTCGCCCCAACCAAAATTTTTAATGCAGGTGTAGTAGTTTAGAGGTCCGTGGGTTTGTGAGGTTTTTGATTGCATTAATAAATTAAAGCTCCATAGGGTCTTCTCGTCTTATTATTTTATGCCCGTCTCTTCACGGGCAGGTCAATTTCACTGGTTGAAAGTAAGAGACAGTTAAACCCTCGTGGTGCCTTTCATGCGAGTCCCCATTTAAAGAACAAGTGATTATGCTACCTTTGCACGGTCAGGGTACCGCGGCCGTTAAACGTATGTCACCGGGCAGGCAGTGCCTCTAATACTAGTAATGCTAGAGGTGATGTTTTTGGTAAACAGGCGGGGTTTGAGTTTGCCGAGTTCCTTTTACTTTTTTTAACCTTTCCTTGAGGCATGCCAGTGTTGGGTTAACAGTGAAGGTAGCATGGGCTTGTTTGTGTTTGCTGTGCCTGGCTGTTAAGTGTCGGTGAGGCTTTCGGTCCGATTTAGGCTTATGCGGTGGAGAAAGTATTCATGTTACTTATACTAGCATTATTGCTTCTATATGGTGATAGATTAATCCAATGTGATGTGAGGAGTTCAGTTATGTGTTTGGTATTTTTGAGATCGTCAATGTTGAGCTTGAACGCTTTCTTAATTGATGGCTGCTTTTAAGCCAACTATGGTAATTGAGGGGTTTTACTCTCTCCGTAAGGTTTTTTCCTAGTGTCTAAAGAGCTGTCCCTCTTTGGACTAGCAATTAAGCTTACAGGGGGATTAGGAAGTTCTGTAGGTAAGCTTAAGGTTGAACTAAGATTCTGTCTTGGATAACCAGCTATCACCAGGCTCGGTAGGCTTGTCACCTCTACCTAAAAATCTTCCCACTATTTTGCCACATAGATGGGTGCGCTCTTTTAGCTGTTTTTGGGTAGCTCGTCTGGTTTCGGGGAATTTGGCTTATAGTTCTCTTCGTAAAATTGTTTCTAGCTAATCCATTATGCAAAAGGTACAGGGGCTAGTCCTTGCTGCTTTGTGCTTGGGTGGTTTTCTATCTTTCCCTTGCGGTACTATATCTATAGCGCCAGATTAAAATTTCTATCGCCTATACTTTGTATGGGTAAATGGTTTAGTGTGTGTGTTGGTTTGTTATTAGTGTTGATTATGCTTGGGGCTAGTGTTGGCTCAAGGTAATCAAGTGGTGTTGAGATTTTCTGGGTGTAAGCCAGGTGCTTTATATTAAGCTATACCTTGATTTATCCAAGTGCACCTTCCAGTACACTTACCATGTTACGACTTATCCCCTCTATATAGACATTGGGGTGTTTAGTTAAGATGTTCCTTGAATATATTTGAGGGGAGTGACGGGCGGTGTGTGCGCGCTTTATGGCCTCGTTCAATTAAGCACTCTATTCTTAATTTACTGCTAAATCCTCCTTGGACTCTTAAATTTCATAAGGGTTTTCGTGGGGTTTTCTGATACAGAAAATGTAGCCCATTTTTTACCGTCTCATGGGCTACACCTTGACCTAACGTTTTTGCGGGGAGGCGTTTGCGCTCACTTTGTAATCTTTATCAGGGTTTGCTGAAGATGGCGGTATATAGGCTGAGCAAGAGAGGGTGGGGTGAATCGGGGTTTATCGATTATGGAACAGGCTCCTCTAGGGGGGTGTAAAGCACCGTCAAGTCCTTTGAGTTTTAAGCTGTTGCTCGTAGTATTCTGGCGAGTAGTTTTGTTGTTTAACTACTGAGGTTTAGGGCCAAGCATAGTGGGGTGTCTAATCCCAGTTTGGGTCTTGGCTATTGTGTGTTCAGAAGCTTTAAAGCCACTTTCGTAGTTTATTTTACATCAGCTAGGGTTTTACAGTTTAGATGGAGTTTAGCTTTATTGTGTCAGATCTTAAACACCCTCTACGCCGATCTCTATTAGCTAGGGTCAATCGTGTGACCGCGGTGGCTGGCACGAGATTGACCAACCCTAAATATAGCATGGCTTAGTTGAACTTTCGTTCATTGCTAAATATTTGTCACTGCTGTCTCCCGTGGGGGTGTGGCTAGGCAAAGCGTTTTGAGCTGCGTGTGCGTGCTTGATGCTTGCTCCTCTTGGTCATAATGGTTTGTAGGGCGTCTTCACTGGAGCGGGGATGCTTGCATGTGTAATCTTGCTAAAAGCCAATAGAAAGGCCAGGACCAAGCCTATTTGTTTATGGGGTGTGCAAACCCATCTAGGCATTTTCAGTGTCTTGCTTTGGGTGGGTTTAAGCTACATAAAC